CGAGACTCTGCTTGGTAAACGGGTTGATTATTCGGGACGTTCCGTCATTGTCGTGGGTCCTTCGCTTTCATTACATCAATGTGGATTACCTCGAGAAATAGCAATAGAGCTCTTCCAAACATTTGTAATTCGTGGTCTAATCAGACAACATATTGCTTCTAACATAGGGATTGCGAAAAGTCAAATTCGGGAAAAAGAACCGATTATATGGGAGATACTTCAAGAAGTTATGCAGGGGCATCCTGTATTGTTGAATAGAGCACCCACCCTGCATAGATTGGGCATACAGGCGTTCCAACCCATTTTAGTGGAGGGACGCGCTATTTGTTTACACCCATTAGTTTGTAAGGGCTTCAATGCAGACTTTGATGGGGACCAAATGGCTGTTCATGTACCTTTATCTTTGGAAGCTCAAGCGGAGGCCCGTTTACTTATGTTTTCTCATATGAATCTCCTGTCTCCAGCTATCGGAGATCCCATTTCTGTACCAACTCAAGATATGCTTATCGGACTCTATGTATTAACGACGGGGAATCGGCGGGGTATTTGCGAAAATAGGTATAATCCATATAATTGTGGAAACTACCAAAATAAAACAGTTGACAATAATAACTATAAGTATACGAAAGAGAAAGAACCGCATTTTTGTAGTTCCTATGATGCACTTGGAGCTTATCGGCAGAAACGAATCAATTTAGATAGTCCTTTTTGGCTCCGGTGGCGGCTAGATCAACGTGTCATTGGCTCAAGAGAAGTTCCCATCGAAGTTCAATATGAATCTTTGGGTACTTATCATGAGATTTATGGGCACTATCTAATAGTAGGAAGTGTGAAAAAAGAAATCCGTTGTATATACATTCGAACCACTGTTGGTCATGTTTCTTTTTATCGAGAAATAGAAGAAGCCGTACAGGGGTTTTGTCGGGCCTACTCATACGCTATCTAAACTAAGAAATTCGATTAGATGATACCCGTGCCCTTTTGAAGTCGGGTCTATCCAATTTCACTGGTATTATCAGAATTTATGAATTTCTATGTGAATCAAGATTGAGGAAAGGAAGTTTTCGAATCACTGACTCAGGCCCATTGTCGAATCCTACTCATCGGAATATGGAGGTACTTATGGCAGAACGGGCCGATCTGGTCTTTCACAATAAAGTGATAGATGGAACTGCTATGAAACGACTTATTAGCAGATTAATAGATCATTTCGGAATGGCATATACATCACATATCCTGGATCAAGTGAAGACTTTGGGTTTCCAGCAAGCCACTGCTACGTCTATTTCATTAGGGATTGATGATCTTTTAACAATACCTTCTAAGAGATGGTTAGTCCAAGATGCTGAACAACAAAGTTTTATTTTGGAGAAACACCACCATTATGGGAATGTACACGCGGTAGAAAAATTACGCCAATCCATTGAGATATGGTATGCCACAAGTGAATATTTGAGACAAGAAATGAATCCTAATTTTCGGATGACTGATCCATCTAATCCAGTCCATCTAATGTCCTTTTCGGGAGCTCGAGGAAATGCATCTCAGGTACACCAATTAGTAGGTATGAGAGGATTAATGTCGGATCCCCAAGGACAAATGATTGATTTACCCATTCAAAGCAATTTACGCGAAGGACTTTCTTTTACAGAATATATAATTTCCTGCTACGGAGCTCGAAAAGGAGTCGTGGATACTGCTGTACGAACATCAGATGCTGGATACCTCACGCGTAGACTTGTTGAAGTAGTTCAACACATTATTGTACGTAGAACAGATTGTGGTACTATCCGAGGTATTTCCGTGAGTCCTCGAAACGGGATGACAGAAAAAATTTTTGTCCAAACCCTAATTGGTCGTGTATTAGCAGACGATATATATATGGGGATACGATGCATTGCCACTAGAAATCAAGATATTGGGATTGGACTTGCCAATCGATTCATAACCTTTCGAGCACAGCCAATATATATTAGAACCCCCTTTACTTGCAGGAATACGTCTTGGATCTGTCAATTATGTTATGGCAGAAGCCCCACTCACGGTGACTTGGTCGAATTGGGAGAAGCCGTAGGTATTATTGCGGGTCAATCGATTGGGGAACCAGGGACTCAACTAACATTAAGAACTTTTCATACGGGTGGAGTATTCACAGGCGGTACTGCCGAACATGTACGAGCTCCTTCTAATGGAAAAATAAAGTTCAATGAGTATTTGGTTCATCCCACACGTACTCGTCATGGGCATCCTGCTTTTCTATGTTCTATAGACTTGTATGTAACTATTGAGAGTCGGGATATTCTACATAGTGTGAATATTCCACCAAAAAGTTTGATTTTAGTTCAAAATGATCAATATGTAGAATCTGAACAAGTGATTGCTGAGATTCGTGCCGGAACGTCCATTTTTCATTTTAAAGAGAGGGTTCGAAAACATATTTATTCTGAATCAGAGGGGGAAATGCACTGGAGTACCGATGTCTACCATGCACCTGAATATACATATAGTAATGTTCATCTATTACCAAAAACAAGTCATTTATGGATATTAGCAGGGGGTCCGTGCAGATCTAGTATAGTGTCTTTTTCGCTCCACAAGGATCAAGATCAAATGAATGCTCATTCTTTTTCTGTCGACGAAAGATATATCTCTGACCGATTAATCACTAATGATCGAGTAAGACATAAATTGTTGGATCCTTCTGGTAAAAAAGATAGGGAAATTCTTGACTATTCAAGACTTGATCGAATCATATCCAATGGACATTGGAATTTCATATATCCTTCGATTCTCCAAGAGAATTCTGATTTCTTGGCGAAAAGGCGAAGAAATAGATTTCTCATCCCATTACAATATGATCAAGAACGGGAGAAAAAACTAATACCCTCTTTTGGTATTTCGATTGAAATACCCATAAATGGTATTTTACGTAGAAATAGTATTCTTGCTTATTTTGATGATCCGCGATACAGAAGAAAGAGTTCGGGAATTACTAAATATGGGATCGTAGAGGTGGATTCAATCGTAAAAAAAGAAGATTTGATTGAGTATCGAGGAGCAAAAGAATTTAGTCCGAAATACCAAATGAAAGTGGATCGGTTTTTTTTTATTCCCGAAGAGGTGCATATCTTACCCGGATCTTCGTCCATAATGGTCCGGAACAATAGTATTATTGGAGTAGATACACAACTCGCTTTAAATACAAATACAAGAAGCCGAGTAGGTGGATTAGTCCGGGTGGAGAGAAAAAAAAAAAGTATTGAACTGAAAATATTTTCTGGAGATATTCATTTTCCCGGGGAGACAGATAAGATATCCAGACACAGCGGCATTTTGATACCACCGGGAACGGAAAAAAAAAATTCTAAGGAATCAAAAAAAAAATTGAAAAACGGGATCTATGTCCAACGGATCACACCCACCAAAAAAAAGTATTTTGTTTTGGTTCGGCCCGTAGTCACATACGAAATAGCTGATGGGATAAATTTAGCAAAACTTTTCCCTCAAGATCTCTTGCAGGAAAAAGATAATGTCGAACTTAAAGTTGTCAATTATATCCTTTATGAAAATGGAAAGTCAATTCGCGGAATTTATCACACAAGTATTCAATTAGTTCGGACTTGCTTAGTATTGAATTGGGACCAAGAAAAAAAAGGTTCTATAGAAGAGGTTCGTGCTTCCTTTGTTGAGGTAAGGGTAAATGGTCTGATTCGCGATTTCATAAGAATTGAGTTAGTCAAGTCTACTATTTCATATGCCGGAAAAAGGTATGATACGGCGGGTTCAGGATTGATTCCCGAGAATGGATTAGATCGCACCAATATCAATCCTTTTTATTCCAAAGCGAAGATTCCATTAGTTACCCAGCATCAAGGAACTATTGGTACGTTGTTGAATCGAAATAAGGAATGCCAATCTTTGAGAATTTTGTCAACATTCAATTGTTCTCGAGTTGGTCCATGTCCATTCAACAGTTCAAAATATAACAATGTGGCAAAAGAATCGAATCCCATAACTCCAATTAGGGATTTGTTGGGTTCCTTAGGTACTATTGTACCTAAAATAGTGAACTTTTATTCATCTTACCATTTAATAACTCATAATCAGATCTTGTTAAACAAATATTGGATACTTGATAATTTTAAACAGACTTTCCAAGTACTTGAAGTATTTAAATACTGTTTAATAGATGAAAATAGGGGGATTTATAATCCCGGCCCGTGCAATAACATCATTTTGAATTCATTCCATTTGAATTGGTGCTTTCTACATCACAATTATTGTGAAGAGACATCCACAATAATTAGCATTGGACAATTTATTTGTGAAAATATATGTCTAGTTAAATATGGACCACACATAAAAAAATCTGGTCAAATTTTAATTGTTCACGTTGACTCCTTAGTTATAAGATCAGCTAAGCCCTATTTGGCTACTCCAGGAGCGACTGTTCACGGACATTATGGAGAAACCCTTTCTGAAGGAGATACATTAGTTACATTTATATATGAAAAATCCCGATCTGGTGACATAACGCAAGGCCTTCCAAAAGTGGAACAAATCTTAGAAGTGCGTTCGATTGGTTCAATATCGATGAACCTTGAAAGAAGAGTTGAAGGTTGGAATGAGCGTATACCAAGAATTCTTGGAATTCCTTGGGGATTCTTAATTGGAGCTGAGTTAACCATAGCCCAAAGTCGTATCTCTTTGGTTAATAAGATCCAAAAGGTTTATCGATCCCAGGGGGTACAGATCCATAATAGACATATAGAGATTATTATACGGCAAGTAACATCAAAAGTGTTGGTTTCAGAAGATGGAATGTCTAATGTTTTTTTGCCTGGAGAATTAATCGGATTGTTGCGGGCGGAACGAGCAGGGCGTGCTTTAGACGAAGCGATCTGTTATCGGGCAATTTTATTGGGAATAACGAGGGCATCTCTGAATACTCAAAGTTTCATATCCGAAGCAAGTTTTCAAGAAACTGCTAGAGTTTTAACAAAAGCTGCTCTACGGGGTCGTATTGATTGGTTGAAGGGTCTGAAAGAAAATGTTGTTCTGGGGGGGATTATCCCTGTCGGTACCGGATTCAAAAAATTAGTGCACCGTTCAAGGCAAGACAAAAACATTCATTTTGAAATCAAAAAGAAAAATCTATTCGAGTTGGAAATGAGAGATATTTTGTTACACCATAGAGAATTTTTTTGTTCTTGCGCCCAAAACAATTTACATGACACACCAGAAAAATCATTTACGCGATTTCATAATTCCTAAGGTGAGATTTCTTCTTTTTACTTTCTAGTTATTGATTTGGTAAAAAAAAAAAAAAATGAACGGTTTGGGCTGTGTATCAACGGTCAATCCCGGTAGAGGGTTCCGTAGGAACAATTATTTATTTGTTAAAAAAAAGCGTGGGAAAAATGACAAGAAGATATTGGAACATCCATTTGGAAGAGATGATGGAGGCTGGAGTTCATTTTGGTCATGGTACTAAGAAATGGAATCCTAGAATGTCCCCTTACATTTCCGCAAAGCGTAAAGGTATTCATATTACAAATCTTACTAGAACTGCTCGTTTTTTATCAGAAGCCTGTGATTTAGTTTTTGATGCAGCAAGCCGAGGAAAAAACTTTTTAATCGTTGGTACCAAAAATAAAGCAGCGGACTTAATAGCATCGGCTGCAATAAGGGCTCGATGTCATTATGTTAATAAAAAATGGCTCGGTGGTATGTCAACGAATTGGTCCACTACGGAAACGAGACTTCATAAGTTCAGAGACTTAAGAGCAGAACAAAAGATGGGGAAACTTAACCGTCTCCCTAAAAGAGATGCAGCAATGTTGAAGAGAAAATTATCTACTTTGCAAACATATCTGGGTGGGATCAAATATATGACTGGGTTGCCCGATATTGTAATCATCGTTGATCAGCAAGAAGAATATACGGCTCTTCGAGAATGTGTCATTTTGGGAATTCCGACAATTTGTTTAATCGATACAAATTGTGACCCAGATCTCGCAGATATTTCGATTCCAGCCAACGATGACGCTATAGCTTCAATCCGATTGATTCTTAACAAATTAGTATCCGCGATTTGTGAGGGTCGTTCTAGCTATATAAGAAGTCGTTGATTATGTTATGATTAAGAATAATAAGATTAGTTAATTATTTTGATTTCTTGGATCGGTTACTATTCTTGTCTTGAATTTTTAAAAAGAGATAAAATGGGATATTGATATTATCTTATGTTATGTGATTTCCTGGTATTCTAAATATATGATTAATGATGAAAGTAGATAAGTTGAGAAAGAGATGGTTGAATCAAAATAATTCTTTTTTTTTGAAGTTCGATTTCTGTCAGAGGACAATATGAATGTTATACCATGTTCCATTAAAACACTCAAAGGGTTATACGATATATCAGGTGTAGAAGTAGGCCAACATTTATATTGGCAAATAGGAGGTTTACAAATTCATGCCCAAGTACTTATCACTTCTTGGGTCGTAATTGCTATCTTATTAGGTTCAGTCATCATAGCTGTTCGGAATCCGCAAACCATTCCGGCCGACGGTCAGAATTTCTTCGAATATGTCCTTGAATTTATTCGAGACTTGAGCAAAACTCAGATTGGAGAAGAATATGGTCCTTGGGTTCCCTTTATTGGAACCATGTTCCTATTTATTTTTGTTTCTAATTGGTCGGGGGCCCTTTTACCTTGGAAAATCATACAGTTACCTCATGGGGAGTTGGCCGCCCCCACGAATGATATAAATACTACTGTTGCTTTAGCTTTACCCACGTCAGTGGCATATTTTTATGCGGGTCTTACCAAAAAAGGATTGGGTTATTTCGGAAAATACATTCAACCAACTCCAATACTTTTACCAATTAACATCCTAGAAGATTTCACAAAACCTTTATCTCTTAGTTTTCGACTTTTCGGGAATATATTGGCTGATGAATTAGTAGTTGTTGTTCTTGTTTCTTTAGTACCTTCAGTAGTTCCTATACCTGTCATGTTTCTTGGATTATTTACAAGCGGTATTCAAGCTCTTATTTTTGCAACTTTAGCCGCGGCTTATATAGGGGAATCCATGGAGGGTCATCATTGATTAGTTTTCGAAACAGTCTTCTTTTTTTTAAGCTTATCCCAATTGAGGCAATGCATGGTTCAGGAAAATCTATTTGGTTCTTGGTTGGGGAACATAATAGATAGAAATACATATGTATATACGACTAGAGTTGTAGGAGGAAAGATAGACGATATTACGAAATGGTGGATGGGTTAGGGGGGTCACACTAGATATATGTAATGTCTATAAGTCCAGCTACAGCCCCTGTATGTATATCTTTCGAAGAATTATTCTAGAATCCGATTCCATATAAAATGTGCGCGGTTTACGTTATGAAAGAAACAAATGTATATGTGATATTAGATATATACTAGTTATATAGGGGTTACCCCTATCTATATTATTTATTATTTTTATTCGAAGTTTTAGTTACTTCGACTCGATATATTTTAGTGATCAAATAAGTAATAATTCATTGGTTGATTGTATCATTAACCATTTTTTTTTGGTGCGAGGAACCTATCATCATGAATCCACTGATTTCTGCCGCTTCCGTTATTGCTGCTGGATTGGCCGTAGGGCTTGCTTCTATTGGACCTGGAGTTGGTCAAGGTACTGCTGCAGGCCAAGCCGTAGAAGGTATTGCGAGACAACCAGAAGCAGAAGGAAAAATACGAGGTACTTTATTGCTTAGTCTAGCTTTTATGGAAGCTTTAACAATTTATGGACTGGTCGTGGCATTAGCGCTTTTATTTGCAAATCCTTTTGTTTAATTTAACCCTAGAATCTAGAATGAAAATGTAAAAAAGTGCGTTACGTACTTTTTTTTTCTTATTTTCTATTAACTCGTTGCCGTTTGCTTCTGTGAATTATATCAATACTTTACTCCTACAATTATGTATTTGTTACGACAATACCCCGGGAAGGACTGATTTGAGGATGAGGAATTAGTGGATTCGCTCGCTTTCTTCCTTCCCGTCCTTCGTTTAGTACAATGGAATTTTTACTTTTCTTTTAGGAAGTGTTTGAACAAAGGAGCTATTTTGCAATTGATACGAGACCTAGGACCTAACTTAATAAGTATCTTATCGGAAACTTCAAAAAAAATAAGAAATTTTTGAATTCTCAAATTCAATAAAATAAATAGATTTAATATACTCCCATAAAAAAAATAGGAAATTAAGAAAAAGAAATCGATCAAAAAAAGGGCGAGCCAAGTGATACAAAAAGGACTCTGTTCTTTGTTAGTCGTCCTATCTATAAGAGGAGAGCATATGAAAAATTTAACCGATTCTTTCGTTTCCTTAGGCCACTGGCCATCCGCTGGGAGTTTCGGGTTTAATACCGATATTTTAGCAACAAATCCAATAAATCTAAGTGTAGTGCTTGGTGTATTGATTTTTTTTGGAAAGGGAGTGTGTGCGAGTTGTATATTTCAAGAATAGGTTGGATCTAACCGGCTGCACTTTATTTATTATTTTTTTTTTTTTTTTTTTATTTTATTATTTATTTTTTATTATAATAATTTATTATTATTTATATATTTATTATTATTTATATTATTATTTATATTATATATATATTTATATATTTATTTATATATTTATTATATTTATTAATTTATTATAATTTTTATAATTTATATATTTATTATATATTATATTTATATTATAATTATATTATATATTTTTTTATATTTTATATAGTATATATATTTCTAGGATAAATAGGAAAAACAAAGTAGGAAAAAAAGTGCACAATCTCGACGAATTCCTTCTGAATAAATTCATAAATCATATGTAAGAACCATAGCATTTCGTTATTCATTGGTAAGTCAACTTTGATTCTCTATCAACCAATAATGTGAGACCATTAACATGGTTAAAGCTAAACTGTTTGAAGTCCGGGCACAACATGGTACTCTTTCTACCACTACGTTAGTACCGAAATGGTAAAAAAAAATAGTTGGTAATTTTTCTGATATAGAACACTCATATCGATAAAATGATTTGAACCATTTACTAGAATAAATAAAGGACACCTTTCCTTTTTTTATCCAATGCCGAATCGACGACCTATGTATAAAAAAGAGGAATTTTTGGATTTGAATAAAAAAATAAAATGAAAATGTAAAATATAAAAATATATTAAAATATTAAAATATATTAAAATATATATAAATAAAATAATATATATAAATATAAATTTTCAATTAAATAAAGAAACAACTTTGCTGACAATTATAGATTTTTTGTCTGGTCGGAAGAGTCCTCTTAATATTCTGGTCTTGTATCGGTTTTGATATGTTTGAATACAAACAGAAATAGAGAGGATAGGCTCATTACATTAAAAAAAAGATATGGGAGAATGCCCATAAAATAAAAAATTGAGCGTGAGAGCCAAATGAATCGAAAGATTCATGTTTGGTTCGGGAAGAGATCATGGAAGTTGTGAAATTAATGGTTAATGGTAAATCTACTTTCATTAAATGATTTATTAGATAATCGAAAACAGAGGATTTTGAGTACTATTCGAAATTCGGAAGAATTACGTAGAGGAGCCATTGAACAGCTCGAAAGAGCCCGGGCTCGTTTACGAAAAATGGAAATAGAAGCAGATGAGTATCGAATGAATGGATACTCTGAAATAGAACGAGAAAAAGTCAATTTGATTAATGCTACTTCTTATAGTTTGGAACAATTAGAAAATTATAAAAATGAAACCCTTCATTTTGAACAACAAAGAGCAATTAATCAGGTCCGACAACAAGTTTTCCAACAAGCCTTACAGGGAGCTCTAGGAACTCTGAATAGTTGTTTGAATAGCGAGTTACATTTCCGTACCATCAGTGCTAATATTGGGATCCTCGGGGCCATGGAAGAAATAACTGATTAGCCCTTCTACTTTTACTTTAGTTTAGAGTTTA